ATATCCTATTCGATGAAAGAAAGCGAAGAAAGAATAAAATAATTGGAATCAATAGTTGTAATGAATTGTTGTGGATTGGATCTCAATCCAAATCTTGATCTAGCTACAAGGATGATACTTTATTTGAAAATATCGAACAAAAAAGAGTATTCCCTAAAAATTTCATTCACAAATAAGAATTCAAAAAGAGTTTCATTTGTGAATGAAGTTACACGCTCCAGTTCGTATTATTAGTTTATGCTCAACGACTCGTTTGATAAGAATCGCGAGATGGCTAGATGTTAGAAATGATTAAGCAGTTTCATTTTATATGCCCGTCACTTTCTCCCCGTTCGTGCTATCTATAATGATAGATGAATCAAAAACTTTCAATTGAACTTATTCTTTCAATGGGTCTTTTTGGACATCTTCCCATTTTGAAAAAATGGAAACTTAGGTAAATGCTTTAGAAACATATGTATAAAAATAACATATTTCATTTAGCCCCTTCATGCTTACTATAACTAGTTATTTCGGTTTTCTACTAGTGGCTTTAACTATAACTTCAGCTCTCTTTATTGGTCTGAGCAAGATACGACTTATTTAAAATTTCTATTTGAAAGAAACAATTCAGAAAGTAAATCCTTCTTTGAAATTCCGTCTATTCTAGAGTTAGTTACCACGTTAATTGTCAATTTTTGGTCATTGAGATTCGCATTAATTCGGATTAATATTTAGGTATAGATATTACCTCTTTTTTTCTCCTTTTCAAAAAATTGAAATGATTGAAGTTTTTCTATTTGGAATCGTGTTAGGTCTAATTCCTATTACTTTGGCTGGGTTATTCGTAACTGCATATTTACAATACAGGCGTGGTGATCAGTTGGACCTTTGATTAATTAACATTTCTTTTTTTGATTGGCCTCTTCCTTTATTTAATCCACAGGAGGTCAAATTGGAATTGTTGTGCAAGTGACTGCTGAATCTATTTCCGTCTAATTCGACTCATGAAGAAAAAATCACGCTCTGTAGGATTTGAACCTACGACATCGGGTTTTGGAGACCCACGTTCTACCGAACTGAACTAAGAGCGCTTTCTTATAAGAATAGAAAAGAATGTAAACATAAAAATAAAGGATTCTTTTTTTAACACTTTTATATGCATCTATTCTATAGTTTCAAAAAAATGAATGATTCCGTGCAATTTGAATCGATCTCAATTGATTCCTCGTTACTGCTCAAAGAAGCAGTAATAGGTAGGGATGACAGGATTTGAACCCGTGACATTTTGTACCCAAAACAAACGCGCTACCAAGCTGCGCCACATCCCTTCAATTGTCCTACAGTGTCATTGTAGAGAATTCCTGTCTTGTTTTCCACACCCCTATTTCCTGCATTGAGAAACACAAAATTTCTACCCATTTCGTCTTTTTGGTCTCATTTAACATATAATAAGAAGGGGAAAGTCTTATAGAGCGTTTTACATTTCAAGTGGAATTGAGGATTCCGTGTACAACTATAAGCGGCCCTTAACTACATATGCATCTGATCATATATGCATTATCTTTTTCTGTATTACAATAAATAAAAAAGGGAGGTTTTTCAATGCGAGATCTAAAAACATATCTCTCCGTGGCCCCAGTACTAAGTACGCTATGGTTCGGGGCTTTAGCAGGTCTATTGATAGAGATTAATCGTTTTTTCCCGGATGCGTTGACATTTCCCTTTTTTTCATTTTAGTTATTGACATCGGAAAGAATGAAGAAGAATAGAGATACAATTTCAAATCTGTAACTAACCCCCCCACTCCTTTTCTCTTTTTTCCCTTTTTTTTTCTAATTTTTAGACTAAGGGACGAAAGAGAAAGAAGAAAAGTGGATTCAACGTCTGCGAAACTCAGGTTCCAATTCGAATTAAATCAATATTAATAATAAATAATAGAGTCACGGGAGGTAGAGTAGGAAAATCGGGGTCTAGGGCAAGAATACAAGATCTTTAACTGATGTCCTTCGGGTTTAAATAGAGTTTCTAAATCATTGTCTTACTTATTATTCTTTACTATGGCTTTGCTTTGATTTATTATTACTTTATTGATTTTGATCTTTTAGAGTTGGATTTCACGTTAGTAACTTCTATTTTTTCCTTCCTTTCTTTTTCTTCATTTCGAATCAAAATAGAAGAGTTGAGCAAATCAAAAGGAGGTTCATGGCTAAGAGGAAAGATGCGCGGGTAACGGTGATTTTGGAATGTACCGGTTGTATCCAAAACGGTGTTAAGAAGGTATCAACGGGCATTTCCAGATATATTACTCAAAAAAACCGGCACAATATGCCGAATCGACTAGAATTAAGAAAATTCTGTCCCTATTGTTACAAACATATGATTCATGTGGAAATCAAGAAATAAATCGAACCGAGTATGTCTTATCCTTGAAAGGGGAAAAATGCCATTATATAGAACATATTGAAATATAAATAGAAGATATTTCATTTAAATAAAAAATTGGAGTAAAAAAAAAAATGACAATTAAGAAATAAACTAAACAACAAAACCATGGATAAATCCAAGCGATCTTTTCTGAAATCCAAGCGATCTTTTCGTAGGCGTTTGCCCCCGATTCAATCGGGGGATCGAATTGATTATAGAAACATGAGTTTAATTAGTCGATTTATTAGTGAACAAGGAAAAATATTATCTAGACGAGTGAATAGATTGACCTTGAAACAACAACGATTAATCACTATTGCTATAAAACAAGCTCGTATTTTATCTTTGTTACCTTTTCTCAATAATGAGAAACAATTTGAAAGAATCGAGTCGACCACCAGAACGACTGGTCTTAGAACCAGAAATAAATAGGCTTATTCTTTTTCTTTCCGAACTCAAACGCGGATTGGTGTTTTGTTTGACAAATTGGAGAATCCAGATTTTATTATGCTGTCGTAAGAAAAAAAAAACGAACCAGAAAAAAAGATTTTTTTTATTGAACGTGTTCATTCATTTTGACTACTTTAGCATATTTTCTTATAGTCATTTTGACCCCACCTTCCCGGAGTTCATTCTCCGGGGAACTCCATTTAAATTATTCCGGTGTATTCTTTCGAATCTACTTTTTTTCTTATTTCGTTGGAAATCATATAAAGACAATTCCTATTTGATATAGCCATTTGGGCCAATATTTTACGATTAAGAAGCAACTGCTTCTTGTATAGATCATGTATTAATTTACTATAACTATAGAATACTCTCCCTTCTCGAATTACTGCGTTTATCCGAGTGATCCACAAACGACGAAAATTTCTCTTTTGCTTATCCCTATCCCGATGAGCCGAAACCAAAGCTCTTATTTTCTGTTGAGTAATAGTTCGAGTAAGTCTTGAATGAGACCCCCGAAAACTTGATGCAAATAAACGAATTTTTGTTCTACGCCTCCGGGCTATATATCCGCGTTTAATTCTGGTCATTGAATAAATAAAATTTTGACAAATAACTAATTGATTTCGTTTCTTTCAGTTATTCTTTTACCCGTCCTGGTCTATTAATAACCAAACGGATTTTTCCAATGTATAAAATACAAATTCCAATGGCTTTGGCTACTATAACCTCCCCAACCACGATTTTTGATTTTTTTTGGTATTTTAAAAGAAATAGAAATTAAATAGATAAAGAAATAGTGGGTTTCCTCGTTTCTATGGTTACTTCTTAAACGGTGAGGTCTTCTCTATACACCGGAGCCTTTACTTCATTTATTTAATATTTCATCAATGTTATTGGTAACTTGTATAGTTCACATCACACTCTTTGGCTCTACTCATGAATTATCCAGTAACAGGTCTTTCACAATAAGACCCGCCTATACAGTAACGGTATTGAATTATGAAATTTCGCTGGGTAGCTGACCCTCGTAGTCCGTTCTTGACCGAGCGAGAACTTCATTTTTATGTTTTTTTTTTGAATTTCAATAAGATTTCCTCCGCTTAATGGATAACGATTTGCTACCAATGGAGAATTGTTTCTCATCTTAAATTCAGGTGATTGGATTTGCACCAGTGGAAACCATAAATTTTATACACAATAGAGGGATCGAGTGGCTTATTTTTAGATAGTAAGTAGATAGTAAATGGAGTTCCTTCTTCCATTCGATCCTATTCACTGGACTAATCATTCATACTGGAAGCGGTTTCTTGCTTTTTTGTATCAGCTCATGATCTAAACGAGTCGCACATACACCCTAGTACATGTTCCTCGACGCTGAGGGCATCCCCCAAGAGCGGGGGATTTCGTGACATTTCGAATGGGCTGTCTTGTATTTCTAATAAGTTGTTTAATGGTTGGCATGTTGAATATATACATAATGGGCTGGTTTAGATTGATCCTAACCGGATGATTATGAATTTTTTTATTTAATAGTTAAACTCGGAGATAAAATATCACATCACGGATTTTCACAAAATCCATTTTTTTTCATTCAACTGCTACAAGATCAACAATTCCATAAGCTTGGGCTTCTGTTGCTGACATAAAAACGTCTCTTTCCATGTCTTCAGATACAACCCATAAAGGTTTGCCCGTCCTTTGTACATAAACCCTTGTGAGGGTTTCGCGTAGTTTAAGCAGTTCTTCCGCTTCCAGGATAAATTCTCCCGTCTGCGCCTCATAAAAAGAACTCGCGGGTTGATGGATCATTACCCTGATGATAAAAGGTTTCTCTATCTGATGTGATGAAAGGAACAGAAAAGGAAGATCAAGAATAATAGGAAAAAAAGATAGAATTGAACAACCGTACGGGCATCATCTTTTGTGCATTGCATACGGCTATACAATCAAATTGACCCTTAACTTTCCAGATAAAAATAGAATCTATCAGCCCCAGGAGGGTAAATGGTCAAATTGCCACCCTTCCTTTTGGAGGAGTTCAAAAATACTATGATGGCTCCGTTGCTTTTCTATTTGAAAATGGATTTTTTTTCTTTGATTCAGCAATCCCAAAGTTTCTTTTTGATCCAACCAAAAAGGGAAAAATTTGGTTTTTTTTTTTGCACTCTTTTTTTTATAACTTAAAAATGGTTAAGAGACTTTCGGTGTGAAAACAACCAAGTTTGTAACGCTGAATTGGACTTCCGATAGATAAGAGAAAATCGGAAATATCTTTTATCTCATACTACTCTCTCGATACATAATCGAATCTTTTGAAAAAAACAATGCAAAAATTTTTCATATCGAATTCGAAGTGCCATGCTATTATTACTTAATATTAATATGGCGAAGGCATAGTTTTACTTTTTCGCTCAAATAAAAAACCCCATTGGCGCCAAGCGTGAGGGAATGCTAGACGTTTGGTAATTTCTCCTCCAACCAGGATAAAAGATCCCATTGACGCGGCTAATCCCATGCATATTGTATGGACCTCTGGTCGCACAAATTGCATAGTATCATAAACAGCGACTCCGGGTATTACCCATCCGCCAGGAGAGTTTATAAACAAATACAGATCTTTGGTATCATCCTCGATACTGAGATATACCATAAGACCGATAAGTTGATTCGAGATCTCGCTATCAACTTCTTGGCCTAAAAAAAGTAATCTTTCTCGATAAAGTCGGTTGAGTAGGGCAAAATTGTATCCCTTAGGAACCGTACATGCATCTTTTGGTGCATACGGTTCAAAAAAAAATAGCGAAAAAAAAAGAATCAATGTATAGATTAAGGGCTTTTTCTTCGATTTTTCAATAAAGACGAATTTTTTTTCTTCTTTATTATATAATAGAAAAACTTATCGAATTCACTTTTCATTGATGTATTGTTTCATCGAGATTCAATCCAAATCACGATGGTATTTTCTTGTTCCTGAATGGGTCTCTTTCATCTTTTTAGGTTTATGCTCTACTCCGGGTAAAGATTAACCCCGTTTTGATTTGCACATATAGGACAAATCTTCTCACCACCATTTCTTTTTGGTATGACTTTCCAAATAACAAACAGGAATCGTTTAGGATACACGTAGTAATCCTAGATATATTACCAATTGGGTTTTTTCTAAACGGAGCCTGGATACTTCATTTTTTTAGTCCAATCAAAGTAAACCATAAATTATTCAAATTGATAATAGTACTATGAATTCCTCCAAACAATGCATCTAATTGCACTTCACGCTCCAATTTATGGATGATTCCATTTCTACTTCTTGGGCGAAACAGAGGATATCTCGATCGGGGGAGAGAACGGGGAAATCCCATATGACCCAATATATCTCACAAGTCGCACTATACGTCAACCCAAGATGCATCTTCCTCTCCAGGACTTCGGAAAGGTACTTTTGGAACACCAATAGGCATAAATTGAAAGAAAAAAGAACTAAATCCTATATTTCACTTTGATGTGGAAACGTAATAATGTGGTTTTATTGTCTTTAGAATACTGTCTTTATCATATTTATTTTATCCATAGATTAGCAAAATTTAGAAAGAAAGAAAAAAAAATAAAGGAAATTTTTTACGAACAGGCCTTTCGAATGATAAACGCATTTACTCATAGAAAGTGGTATCAATCCACCATTGCGTATTGGTACTTATCGAGTATAGAATAAATCTGCTTCTCTTTGTTCTTACGAACAGAATTGTTCCATTATTTGGAACACAATAGAATATAGAATAAATAACCCTTGTTAGGAAATAATCCACTGAACAGGGGAAGTCCGCAGCATAGTCATAGTATATTCCAATGCAATAAAGTTACGTAGTGTTTATTTTTCTTTGATGAAGGGGTATTTTCCATGGGTTTGCCTTGGTATCGTGTTCATACCGTTGTATTGAATGATCCCGGCCGATTGCTTTCCGTTCATATAATGCATACAGCTCTGGTTGCTGGTTGGGCGGGTTCGATGGCTCTCTATGAATTAGCAGTTTTTGATCCTTCTGACCCCGTTCTTGATCCAATGTGGAGACAAGGTATGTTCGTTATACCCTTCATGACTCGTTTAGGAATAACCAATTCGTGGGGGGGTTGGAGTATCATAGGAGGGACTGTAACGAATACAGGGGTTTGGAGTTACGAAGGTGTAGCTGGGGCACATATTTTATTTTCTGGCTTATGCTTTTTGGCAGCTATCTGGCATTGGGTCTATTGGGATCTAGAAATATTTTCTGATGAACGTACAGGAAAACCTTCTTTGGATTTGCCCAAGATCTTTGGAATTCATTTATTTCTCTCCGGGGTGGCTTGCTTTGGTTTTGGTGCATTTCATGTAACAGGCCTGTATGGTCCTGGAATATGGGTGTCTGATCCTTACGGACTAACGGGAAAAGTACAACCTGTAAATCCGGCGTGGGGCGTGGAGGGTTTTGATCCTTTTGTTCCGGGAGGAATAGCTTCTCATCATATTGCAGCCGGTACATTGGGCATATTAGCGGGTCTATTCCATCTTAGCGTTCGACCGCCACAACGTCTATACAAAGGATTACGTATGGGAAATATTGAAACCGTACTCTCCAGTAGTATCGCGGCTGTCTTTTTTGCAGCTTT